TTTCCTTTGAATAAAAATTCAATAGAGCATTAAGTTCCTTTTTTATTTGTAGCAAACAAGTAGTTAGTTTATCAGAATCCAAGTAAAACGAATATGAATGGGGTTTCTTTGTTGACATAAGATCTAAATTGTAAAAAGAATCAAAAGTAGGGGATAACTCTTTTTTATCTATATTCTTGATTACTAATTCAGTTAAGAGGCCTCTATCAACAAGAAAAAAAGTGAATTCTTTTTTTCGTCAAATTATAGGAAAATAAAAAATTTTTGTTCTACGTCTTACGTATGTATATAGAATCCAAATTTTGTACCTTCTATACTCACTTATATATATACTTAGATACTTAGATTTATACTAATTAAACTTTGAATTCTAATATATTATTAATTATAATTATTTAATTATTAATAAGATAAGATATCTTTATAAATAATAACAGGTACAAATAGTAAATTGAGGTATCCTTTATATGACAACTTTCGACTTTCCCTCTGTTTTGGTGCCTTTAGTAGGCTTAGTATTTCCGGCAATGGCAATGGCTTCTTTATTTCTTCATGTTCAAAAAAATAAGACTGTTTAGATCTGATGGGCCCAACTCTCATCCATTTTTTTTCAAAACTAAGACTTGTATCATAACGCAGATACCTATTTATTGTAAGAAGGTATAACATGCGGCGCTTCCGTCGAAAGGAGCTCTTTGACCTGTAGAAAGATGATATGGGGTAAAAGAATTATATCTATTTGAAAAAATCTCAGGATCGCCGGATGGCTGAACTGTAAAATCGGTACATCTATATCTATATATATATATCGATGGGATCATACGAAGGTTTTTATTTTAGATCTAACCAACTTGATAAATTACTCTTAAAGGTTTACATCAAACTAAGTACTAGTTGATGAGAGTTACTTCGGAAACAAAAAGAGTAAAGTCTAGGGTATTTTCTCAATTCCAATAAAACGAAACCGGATCAAGTATGAGTTGTCGATCAGAACATATATGGATACAACCTATAACGGGGTCGCGAAAAACAAGTAATTTATGCTGGGCCATTATCCTTTTTTTAGGTTCATTAGGATTCTTATTGGTTGGAACTTCCAGTTATCTTGGGAGAAACTTGATATCTTTATTTCCGTCTCAGCAAATCCTTTTTTTTCCACAAGGGATTGTGATGTCTTTCTATGGGATCGCGGGTCTCTTTATTAGCTCCTATTTGTGGTGCACAATTTCGTGGAATGTAGGGGGTGGTTATGATCGATTCGATAGAAAAGAAGGAATGGTATGTATTTTTCGTTGGGGATTCCCTGGAAAAAATCGTCGCATCTTCCTCCGATTCCTTATAAAGGATATTCAGTCCGTCAGAATAGAAGTTAAAGAGGGTATTTATGCTCGCCGTGTACTTTATATGGATATCAGAGGCCAGGGGGCCATTCCCTTGACTCGTACTGATGAGAATGTTACTCCACGGGAAATCGAACAAAAAGCTGCCGAATTGGCCTATTTCTTGCGTGTACCGATTGAAGTATTTTGAGAAATGAGCTGAGAGAATGAATGCTTTCTCAGCAGGAAGGAAAAACTAAAGAATCCCCCTTTTCTATACCATAACTTAACTGAAGTTTCTTCATAACGCTCATTCTAGTCAAAGAAGACGTATACGTAACGTAACAACCACAAAACAAAACTATTTTTGTGGTCTTTTATGTGTATGGAAATCTACACAACTTAATTCAATAACAAAAAAATAAGTAACAAATCGAAAAAATGGATTCATCCTTTCTATTTTATATCAAAGCATTTCGAAATACATAAATTTTTTTATTTCGGACTCTGAGTAGTCAGTGAAAATTTTTAAAAATAAAAATATAAGATATTTTGATATAATGGTAGAAAAGAATATTCATTACTTAAATAAAGCGGTTCTTTCAGGCAGTCATCGATTCGTCGAAAGGGGGATACTTGCTTCGAATTTAACCAATTACTATATCTGGAAACAATATAATATTTTTTTGTTAATTCTTTGAATTCTAAGTGGATTCTTAATCTATTTCTGTATTCTTTCTACATTAAAAGACTAACTCCGAAATCACAAATAAAAAAAAAGTGAATAGATTAATAAGTTCGATACTTTGTAATAGAACTCATGCATGAGAGAAATATTGGATGGCGTAGAGTCAACTAATGAGGTCGGTTCATTAAAATTAAAAATTAATAGATGAAATGAAAAAATGTCAAAAAAGAAAGCATTCACCCCTCTTTTATATCTTGCATCTATAGTATTTTTGCCCTGGTGGATTTCTCTCTCATTTAATAAAAGTCTGGAATCTTGGGTTACTTATTGGTGGAATACTAGGCAATCTGAAATTTTTTTGAATGATATTCAAGAAAAGAATATTATAAAAAATTTCATAGAATTGGAAGAAATCCTTCTTTTGGAGGAAATGATCAAGGAATACTCGGAGACACATCTACAAAACCTTCGTATAGGAATCCACAAAGAAACGCTCCAATTAATCAAGATACACAATGAGGATCATATTCATACGATTTTGCACTTCTCGACAAATATAATATGTTTCGTTATTCTAAGCGGTTATTCTATTTTGGGTAATGAAGAACTTGTTATTCTTAACTCTTGGGCTCAGGAATTCCTATATAACTTAAGTGACACAATAAAAGCTTTTTCTATTCTTTTATTAACAGATTTATGTATCGGATTCCATTCGCCCCATGGTTGGGAACTAATGATTGGCTTTGTCTACAAAGATTTTGGATTTGCTCATAATGATCAAATTATATCTGGTCTTGTTTCTACTTTTCCAGTCATTCTAGATACTCTATTTAAATTTTGGATTTTTCGTTATTTAAATCGTGTTTCTCCGTCACTTGTAGTGATTTATCATTCAATGAATGATTAAAAAAGGATCTACGGATATTAATCCAATTCACTTCTAACGTTTCTTACTTTGTAGTTGTACAGAAGCAAAGCATGTAAAATCATACTTACTCTTTCTATTTCTACCCATCCCAAAGATTTATTCTATATATTAAATATTATTTATTCCAGTAAAATTATTCCAGTAAATAGCAGAATTGCGGATAGGGAACTAGGTTAGCGACCTACCAAATTTATTGTAGACATTTTTGGGCTCAATGGTTGGACCATGCAAACTAGAAAGACTTTTTCTTGGATAAAGGAACAAATTAATCGATCCATTTCCGTATCGCTCATGATATATATCATAACTCGGCCATCCATTTCAAGTGCATATCCCATTTTTGCGCAGCAAGGTTATGAAAATCCACGAGAAGCGACTGGTCGTATTGTATGTGCCAATTGCCATTTAGCTAATAAGCCCGTGGATATTGAAGTTCCACAAACGGTACTTCCAGATACTGTATTTGAAGCAGTTGTTCGAATCCCTTATGATATGCAACTAAAACAGGTTCTTGCTAATGGTAAAAAGGGTGCTTTGAATGTAGGGGCTGTTCTTATTTTACCAGAGGGTTTTGAATTAGCTCCTGCCGATCGGATTTCCCCCGAGATGAAAGAAAAGATAGGCAATCTGTCTTTTCAGAGCTATCGCCCCAATAAAAAAAATATTCTTGTGATAGGCCCCGTTCCTGGTCAGAAATATAGTGAAATCACCTTTCCTATCCTTTCCCCGGACCCCGCTACTACGAAAGAGGTTCACTTCTTAAAATATCCTATATACGTAGGCGGAAACAGGGGAAGGGGTCAGATTTATCCCGACGGGAGCAAAAGTAACAATACAGTTTATAATGCTACATCAGCAGGTATAGTAGGTAAAATAATACGAAAAGAAAAAGGGGGTTACGAAATAACCATAGCGGATGCATCGGATGGACGTCAAGTGATTGATATTATCCCTCCAGGGCCAGAACTTCTTGTTTCAGAAGGCGAATCTATCAAATTGGATCAACCGTTGACGAGTAATCCTAATGTGGGCGGATTTGGTCAGGGAGATGCAGAAATAGTACTTCAAGATCCCTTACGTGTCCAAGGCCTTTTGTTCTTCTTGGCATCTGTTATTTTGGCACAAATCTTTTTGGTTCTTAAAAAGAAACAGTTCGAGAAGGTTCAATTGTCAGAAATGAATTTCTAGACTCGCGGATTTATCGCCATTGAGCTCATAACGTAAAAAGAACAAAATTTTTTTTTGACGACTCTTTATGATAAAAAATGGACATTATGAAAAGCCTTTTGCTTTTTTATACTCGTTTTCTACGAGATGTCGGGAATTCCTTGTACCGCATTCCTAGTCATAGTATGTAGATTGTGAAGAAGACTTTTTACTTTTTTTGAATCCAAATTGGGGTGGTATTATTATGTTACTATTATCACATTTCAATGTCATAAAATTCATTAATAGTGTTTTCTATTCTAATTGAATGAAATTAAACTAGATACTAGACATAAGTAAGCGGGGAATAGAACGGATAAATGCGTGGAACACAAAATTATAGGGACGATTATTCATCTTCCTAGTATTCGACACAAGAAAAGGAATTTTCCACATCTCTTTCTTGTGTCGAAAGAAAAAAAGATTATTTATCCTGTTCGTCAAAGATTACTAGTCTAAGTTTTGAATTTTTCAAGATAATATCAGGACTTTTTTAGATATATTATATATTACATAATATATATAATTTTATATTATAAATTCTAAAATATAATAGTGGGCAAACAAAAGAGAGGGAGGTTTATTGAGTAAATAGAACTTCTTCAATAAACTTAAAAAATTTCCATTTTTGATGAGATACAAAAAAAATACTAAGGTTTTATTCTTATTTGAGGATAGTATGTCATCTAGGAAATCGAGTAATTTCTTCTTTCTTCTAACTTTGAAAGTATCGATAGAAACTATCGAGCAACGGGCGGATGGATCAATGAACTTCATTTTTCAAAAACATCATCATAAAAATGGAATGGGTTTTTGCCATTTAGACGAAAAAATATTCTAATTCTTAAGAACTCAACGG